TCCCTCTTCGTAATAGAAGAGACATTTGGCGAGTTGCTTGTGCTTGTTTGGAGAGATCATCATAAATCATCAACGTCTGCTTGATACGTTAAATACTTAGCTAAAGCCGCTCCTGTATAAGGAGCATAATATTGTAATGTAGCGGGCCGCTGTTTCTGCTACCACATGTATATTCCATTGCACCACATTCTCGGAATGAACTACCTGAGCTACGAGCTTACCAATGGCTACATAAACACATCAACCATTTTTATGGCCATACATGTGCTGTTTTGCCTGTTTGTCCGTCCCCAAGAATTCATTCTCGTCCCGGGCATCAATAGCAATAAGAAAGACCCGAAGAGGTTAATATACTCCAGTCTTGAAATACAGGAGCGGGAGATTCAATCAATCGAAGCGGAACGGGCTAGTGCATGCATGCATTTACAACGAGGCCCAAATAAGCATCACGGATCTTAGGCTTTCCCGAAACAAGCACGGAACTGCCTTCTTGTATCATCGAACCCCTCACATGATGGGATTCTAGGTTGAGGGGCCCACTCATCTTCAAACTCGACGCGGATCCGGTCTAAAAGCTTCATTTGCTCATCAGTAGCATCGATAAATAGGGAGGGGCCTCCATGTCGAGCAACTCATCTATTCGAATTGCCTTACCGTACTTGACAGCCAGGTATCGAAATCCGGCGGTTTTGTTTTGGGAGACCCGCACTTCTCTTCTTCGGAATAGACAGGCGCGAAGGGGCAGAAAGGGAGAGCAGTCTCTCATATCATAGATTTCTTATCCAATGAACCGAACCGGGTAATCAAACAAAACCATATCCTGTTCCCGGGGAAAGGAGCATATATACCAACAATCCTCCTCTCTCATCAGTCTTTTCAGACGTAAGGGAGGAGTCTTTTGTATCATTAGGCTCCTATGAGTCATTATTCCCCCTCCTTTCATAAGAGTATATTAGACATGATATGCTCCGCTCCTATCCCTGTCCTCCAAAACCCTCCATAGGAGTCTTTATCCCTCCCTTCTATATCTTACGAAACACCGGATGGGACAGAGGAGCATTTAGACCTCATATCCGCCTATCCTATCCTCAACTAGCAGTCTTCGGAGAGTAGGCGGTTCACCGCTGTGATCGGCCCCTCCTCATGGATCGAACCATCAAGATCGGATGGGATCGCCGAGCCGTGCTTTTCTTCGCCGAACAAGTGCAGGAAGTAGCTGGAAACAAGTTTGCCCCTGCCAAAGGAAAGCATAAAAGAATATAAAGGGCCTCCATCAAATTCCTGAAACATATACAATACAACATTCTAATAGTTATAAGCCCTCCAAAGATTTTTGAAACAGGTGGACCAGCATTCCTAGCTGGTCCTGGAAGGCTCTACAGTCACTGCAGAAGGCATTGAGGTGGTGGCGAGGATCTCCTGTCCCATCATATTTGCTAAACTTTGGGATTTTAAGCCCAAATCCAGTATTCAAAATCACGCGGGAAAAGTGAGAGAGGGGAACCTACAAAAGTCTCTAAAAGTTGGTGTATGCCCCTGCCTGGCGTATTTGTAAATCAGGTTAGCTACGGCCTGCTCAAAGTCTTGACCTTGAGGTATGGCAGGCTGACTGGGGAACCCATTAGGGGTTGCCCCAAAGCTTGGGTTCGGGTTGGGTTGGAATGCAAAATTCTGTGGGCTATTCCCGAATGGTGCGTTATAGGTATTCTGGGTCAGCCCTCCATAATAGAGAGGCTGGTTATGACCTGGGATGGTCGTCCCAACAGGATTTGGTGAGGTTTGAACTGGGGTTCCGAACAGAGCTCGGGTGTCTCTTCCTAAATAGGGAGGTGAGGCCTGATTGAAGTCAGGCTGGCGCATTTGGGATGTGCCCCCTGGCTCAAATCGTTCCCTCGATTGGGTAGTAGTATTTCGAGGTGTCTCAGGTTCCTTGTGGGCGCTAGCAATCTTGCCTAGCACTTTTTTGAACCTATCGGTGAGACATCCCCACTGGAGATATATCGTCGTAGGTCATGCTCAATGAGGTCCAACGTCAGGGGGTTAGATGCCCCTGGCTAGTCATCATTCACCTGGTTGTCATAGAATGTCCAATTGGGTGTCTCCTCAGATGGGTCGTTGATACCAAACACCTGAGCGGGTTGCGATGCCCTAGAGCACGTGTCATCGAAGTCGAAGTCCTCATCACTAATGTAGTCAGAGTCTTCCCACGAATTCGCCATTTTTCAGTCTTTTATGCCAAGTTCTCAGCTAGTTGCTATGAGCAAGGAGTCCTAATATGCTATAGTTATGATCCTACGTGTGAGTTTCGAAAACGTGTTTTAGGAGAGGCAAACAATTTGACTACACTAGGGAAGGCAGATAGAATTTCGTTCCTCAGAATTTCTCTTTTCTACTTGTGGCAAGCGGTGTCCCACCGTGAACGCCAACCTGTCGGACCCGGGGGCTGGATATTCCCACGGAAGCTCCAATCGCCTATCGCAAGAGCGGATCGGATGACTCCTCTCCTCCTACGTAAGTCATTCTTTAGATGTTGTGAACGCCACTTGGAGTGTTAGTCGGCTCCAAGACCCTATTTGATGTATGTTCGTCGCTTCTAGTCTCTTTATACGGGCAAAAGTGGGTTTGATCCAGGGGCATAACGCCCTCCAAAGCTTGGAAGCACCCTGTCTAATAGCAGCCGACCAAGGTCCTTCATCCGTTATGTATTTATTGAATAGAAACCTTGTCCAAACAGTGTTTTCCGTGAGAAGTTTCCAGCAGAGTTTCATCATCCCCGCACGGTGAGTATCTTGCAATTTGCGCACGCCGAGACCACCCTCAGTTTTCGTTCTAGCAATCTTATCCCAAGATACCCAATGTGACTTGTTTCGGCCCTCACTTTCACCCCAAAAGAAGTTGGAATCTCCGTGGTAACATACTTCGGTATTGGCAAGATAGAAAGTCATATATAGGTATACTTGCCAACACATGCTTGAGAAGTGTGAGCCTTCCTCCTTCGGATAGGAGTTTAGATTTCCACCCAGCCACCTTTTTAGATATTTTATCGACAAGGGACCAACAACTTTCTTTGGTAAGTCGGCCATTAAATAGCGGAACACCAAAATAGTTAGAAGGAAGAGAACCCTTACTAAATCCGAGCACATGTTTGATCATGGATATACGGTTGATAGGAGCATTTTTGGACACAAAAAAACGACTTTTTGAGAAGAGAATCGTTGGTTTGGTAATCATCTATAAATTTGTTGAGGAAAGGGGTCGCTTAGTACTTTTGGTGAAGACTATTAGATCATCGGCAAATAATAAATGACTCGGACTTAAACAAGAGCGGGGGGACCAAAATGCTTCCATTTTTTTTGTTTCAACAAGTTTAGAGAGGCCACGGCTAAGGACTTCTTCGGCAATTATAAATAAGCTAGGAGATAAAGGATCTCCTTGTCTAAGACCTCGAGAGTTTTGAAAATAGCCAAAAGGAGCCCCATTCACAAGTATAGAGAAGCCACAATTATTAAGACATCCGCGAATGAGTTTCACAAAAAGAGGGGAGAATCCAAAACGGGTTAGGACATCGAAGAGGAAACCCCATTCTATTCGGTCATAGGCCTTTGCCATATCTATTTTCAAGGCTATATTCCCTCCAAGAGTTTTCTTGTCTAGTGCACCGATTAACTCATGAGCCAAGATGACATTGTCATAAATAAGTCTACCTTTGACAAATGCACCTTGCTCCTTAGAGATTCTAAAAGGGAGTATGTTACTCAACCGATTGGCCAACACTTTAGAGAATATCTTGTAAAGGAAGTTGCAAAGGCTTATGGGCCTAAAGTGAGAGAAGGACGAGGGTACCTCCATTTTTGGAATGAGAGCAATAAAGTTCGAGTTAACCGCTTTTGGGATGACTCCTTCTTCAAAGAAGTTCACGACCGCCGCTACGATATCGAACTTGATGATTTGCCATGCAACTTTGTAGAATGAACCCGGGAAACCATCCGGACCGGGGGCACTATCACTATCCATGGAAGATATAGCTTGAAGAACTTCATCAGCTGAGGGAATAGCAACAAGTTTGGCATTCTGTTCCACGGTTACAAGCCTTGGGATCGAATCAAGTAGTTGAGGCATAGGGGTAGTCGGTTTGGCTGAGAGAAGCTCCTCAAACTCTGCGCATGCACCTTGGCCGATCACTTGATCACCTTCCAACCAAATTCCATTACTATTTTGAATCCTTTTGATTGTGTTCTGGGAATTACGAACTTTTGCCGAAGTATGAAAGAATTTTTTATTTCCATCACCCTCCGCTATAACTTTATGCGTGATTTTTCTTTCCCCTATCTCTTAAAGGCTTCTTCATCTCTGAGTAGATTATGAGAAGTGGTTTTAGCTAGGATGCATTCATCATGTAGATCTTGGGACCACCCGGAATTGGCCATGTTCATTTCGGCCAAATCAAGCTTCCTTTCGGCTTCTTCAATCTTAAGCTTAAGATTGCCCACGTTTTCAAGATTCCATCTCTTCAAATCCGTTTTCAATCGTTTAAGCTTCACAAACACTCGATAGATAGGAGAACCTTCCACTCTAGGTGACCATGAAGAGGAGACCACGCTTAATAAATCCGGTCTTTGGGTCCAAAAGTGGAAGAATCTAAACGGCTTAGGAAATGATGGAGAAGACTCCAGGGTAATAAGGAGAGGGCAATGATCTGATGAAAGACGAGGACAATGGCGAACTAGGGGATTACCAAAGGAGGCAAACCAGGTGTGAGAAAAAAGACATCTATCCAGACGGGACCAAATTCTCGCCAAACCTTGACGATTATTACACCAAGTGAATTGGTTCCCAGAGAAACCAACATCGACAAGGGCATTAGAATCGATGAAATCTCTAAATTCCGTCATCGAAGTTGGATCCGGACAGTCCCCCCCCTTTTTTCGTTTGGTGAGATAACAGCGTTGAAATCCCCAACCACCAAGTATATATCCGAGGGAGAGATGAAGGATGATAGATCGGCCCACAACAACCGTCGACCCTCCACCAGACAGTCCCCTCGAACCACGAAGATTTTCACTTTAAGGAGGATTGCCTCCAACAGGATAAACTGATTATGACGATGGATAAGAGAGATTTTAGATGGGTCCCCCAACCAAAAAAAGAAAATAGATCCCATGTAATTACGAGGGTCATTAGATAAGTCAGAAATTGCTTTGATTGATGTAGCTAATTTACGAATACCCGGAGCAGATCTAGACATAGGCTCAAGCAGGGAAATGAACAATGGATTAGAAGAGGAGATAAGCTTCTTGAGACGACGTCGGGAAGTCTCATTCATGATACCCCGAACATTCCAAACAAGAGAACTAATCATCGGGAAAGGCGAGAGTGAGTGTTTACCTGGCCATTGCGGCCTAGAGCAGATCTCGATCGAGTGTTGAGTGGGCCACCTAAATGATCCAAGGTCCTCTTAGTTTTCTTGCTCTTTGCTTCTTCGTTTTCTTGCTCAGTTAAATATATATATAAGTTAAGGTTAGCAGTTAATCTGGAGGCCCGTCAAGGTCCCTTAAGTGAATATAACAAATGAAGTTAGGTCTTATGAAGTGAAGTGAAATTCAGTCAAGGTATTATGAAATGAAGTGAAACCTGCATGGCCATAGTTTTGTCCAAACTATTTATTCTTTTCAAGTCATCATATCACACACATAGGGTTCTCTTAACATGATTAGATGGGCGAATGGTAATGATCAAGAACCTTGGCGCCTATGCTTTATCCTGAGAAAACATTTCTCTTCATTAGTTTAGTTCAAATTCATATCATGTGAAGAGGGAAGCGACTCATTTAGCTGACCGTCAGGCTAACTTGGGTGTTAGGCTGCAGTCTTGTAGTCAGTGGATGGGAGGTCTTCCATTCCAGAAGAGATTGTAATTTCACTCTTTCCCCCACTTCTAATCTCTCTGTGGGACTTGTTCCCTCTTCTTATCAGCGCTTTATTTATTAGAATGGATTTAGATTTAGAATGCTTTTTTCGGTTGAAGGTCCCACCTTACCTTTTTTTTATGAAAAAGGTAGCCAGGAGCTCTCACAAATAGAATTGGAGTACCACGGAGAAAAGCTAGCTGGATAAACAAGACAGGGATCGCCCGCTCGGCAATGCTACCTTTGGGAGGAGATAAATTGCATTTCATGGTATCAGAGCCAGCTCAAATTCAAAAGCTTTATCGATATATGAACAAGATAACTATGGAAGAGTTGGTGAACATTGTTCTGACTCATAGCTCTAAGATGACTAGCATGAATGAGCCAGCTTCAACACCACCTAGACTCTTAATCATAGACAGACTTGCACTGACCTCAAAATCAAAGGATGAGCCTGGTCTGTCTATTTGTACGCATTGGCTTAACTCACTCCTAACCTCCCTAGACACTGCCAAGGACACATAATGAGAACTGCCTGGTAAGGGCAGCGGAGGTTTGATAAGAAACAGTTTGGAAGTGTCCCGCTTAGTTAACAAACATAGAGTTTTGAGTCGGGGCAGCACGGATACGAGACTATTGAAGTGAAGTTTGGAATCATTGTGGTTTTCTATCTTCAGATTACCCAATTTTGGAATCACCAAGGCCTTTCAGCGATTCGACGCGCCCCCCTAAGCGTCACGCTTCACCTACCTGACCTCAGAGAGAATAGAATGAGTCGCCCTAGACGGAATGAATTGCTCTGTAGGATAGTAGGGCGAATGAATCGCATTAGTGCGATTTGGCTAGCTGAATCGCCCAGCGAACAACTCCTTGCTGTCTTCAAAAGAAAAGCGGACTCGCGCGAATCGCGTCTTCGATCTTGCTTTAGTATATCAACCTGGTCAACTGACGCCAAGCATCACCACTACGGAAACGAAATTTCCGGAGTCCTTTTTCTGTGAAACAAAGCCAAGCCTTTTCCACGTTCCATCCCGCGTTTCCCTGCTTGAGACTGTTTTTTATTAGCCAAGTCATGAACCACCCTGGTTGGAGCCATGGTCTACCCAGCAGTGCTTCATATCCTCCTTGCTCTTTGTCTAAGATTGGACTAAATGTATCATGTTTATTTGCTATACTTGTCACCCTTTTGCATCCTTTTTTTTTTTTGCTAAGAAGCCCGTAGGTTGTACGCCAGCCATACGTAGCTTGAACTGTGATGGCCACAATGCTTAGCTATTGCCGATTCCCAAGACGCCTTTGGTTGAATGTTGACACCTGATCCACCGTCTGCACTTCCTACATTCACTCCCGGAAATGGAAACAGGAAAACTTGAATTGTCACCTCCCGGTCTGCTGTAGTCAGCCTCACGGTGTGCCTGACTGGCGAGTCTGCCGTCTCCACGGCTTTCCCTTTTGCGGGCTGCTCCTCATCAAGGCCTTCGAGTGCCGATCTTCGCTTGGGCCGGCTCCGAGGCTCTACCCTGGCTTTTTATTGGTTCCTCCCAGGGGGCCCTTTCTCGTATCGCGCGCGCATCTTCCAGCAATCGGGGGAGGCGCCGAGTACATAGACGAGGCGGTCCCGGGAATGAAACCCCATTCCCTCGTGCTCTGGAACTCCTTAACTTCGGTTGAACAAAAAAGGTTCAATCTTGTGAAACCGTAGCGTAGGCGAAACCTGGCAGCCCGCCCAGAGTTTGACGTTCTCCGGTCCTGGAAGGAAACCCTACTTTCCTTCCTTCCCCCAGCAGGCAACAACACTGGGAGGAAGACGATCAGGATCTCACGTGTGGCAGCTGTTGGAACAAACTCCGAATCCAAGAGGTACCTACCTAGAAAAAAAGGAAACTCACCACTCACTGGTGAAAGAGGAGAGAGAAAGGTGGGGGAAAATCAAACCCCCACGCTCGATTCTCGAGATTCATGGGCCGTCTCGCGAAGATCTTCGATCCGAACCTTCGCTTCGCATCTACTCTCTCTTAGAGGATGAACCACGCCTTCGCTATCGCCCCTCGCTACCGCTCAACCTCGCTATCGCATTGATTGCTTCCGAGTAGGCCTTTCCCTTTGGATTTTTAGGTATCCCATCCATGATCGGTCAGATCAGTTCCATAATATAGCTTGCCCGGACCGGACTTTCAGTGTTTGGTCGGGCCGGCCGTAATGAATGATCGTTGTTCGGGAACAAAACAATAAGACTAAAGGCTTTCGCTATCGCTCTTCGCCTAAAGCCGTCACTTCGCTCTTCGACCCTTCGCTATCGCAAGAATATAGCGATCGAAGACGCTCAGCTGCTTCGCGTATTACGGCCGTATTGCCCGATTTTCAGAACAGAACAGAAAGGAAGAAGCGGAACATTTCATATAAGCTGCAAGAGCGTAGGTGAGTGGTAAGCGTAGGAGGCGTGCCCGAAGGGCAGCGGCTGCTGTTCCAGGTGCCGTCGCTAGATTGAGATCTGCAGGGTGGCGGGGACTTCGACTTATGTAGGGGTGGTAGGCTTAGTAGGGCTCGAACCTACAATATCACCGTTATGAGCGGTACGTTTCAACCAATTAAACTATAAGCCCCTACTTCTCTCTACATGCAATTCGCTCACTTCGGGAAGAGCGGACGGAAAGAGGAGGCCTTTGCTCTATCTGCTTCTTCCTCTTCCCAGGAATGAACAATTGGATAAAAAAAGAGAACATTTCTTTCATAATGAATATGAAAATGAATCCAAATATATGAAGCAAGCGGCCCTTTCGCGACTCAAACTGCCGGTACGCTTTCCGGCTCGCGACGACTCAAACGGGCGGGGGCTCTCTATTTGCTTGCAATGCCGGCTGTTCGCCTTTAGTTAGAAGTAGAAGTAGAGGGCGCCGTTCGCCCCACACTTCAGAAAGAGTCAAAAAGTATGGATGAAGTAACAAAAAGTAAATAAGGAGTGAGAAAGAAAAACTTGGTTACGGGAACCGAAGGTTAGGCCGACTACTATAGCTACACCTACTTTTCTTCCTACCCCCTTTTCTTCCCCTTTCTGTCAATGTTGCCAATTCCCAGAATACTAATGTACCCTCATGCATAAAGTGGCCCAACGACTTTCTTCCTCCGACTTCTTTAGCCACTGTAGCATCTGTCGTATTCGGGAGAGCTTGCTTCGTGGCGGAGCATTTAGCAATGCCAGCCGGGTGAGGGCTGGCTGTCTGGGGACAGGTTAAGGCAAGGCCTGCGGGGCTTGCTTCTCATTAGATTGGGTGAGGGAATCAGAAAGGGGCTCATAAACCGGGCGGGCGGGCTTTTGGGCACACGGAAAAGGGGAAGTGGATGGAGGGTGCTTCTCCGCTAGAAAAGGGGGCATAGGTGGTGGGGTCGCTATAGTGGCTAGGGTGAGTCTTCCTACACGGCGGGACGCCCGGCTCTAGACGAAGCTGCGGGGGTTACCACCACATCCTCTCCCGATTCGAACGACGACCGATGGCCATGAATGTTGAAAACAAAGCGTTTTAGGACGGCACCGAAAACGAGTCTGGATAATCGAAGTGGGTGGCTATTCTCGCAGACGGAAAGACTCAACGACGAGTAGACTTCTTGCAGCTCAGCTCGTCTGACTACGAGCCTAATCTATGGTAGAGCTGGGCTTTTTCGTTTCTATAGACTCCTAACGCTTTCTCTGGCTCTTCACTCTTCCCTTAACTATCGGACTGGACTCTACTTGCAGCCCCTCACTGACACAACCCCCTTATACTGACCTGACGACTGGCCTTAACATTTACTGCTAACAAATTCAGTCTTGTTAACACTTACTGCTAACAAGTTCAGTCTTATTCAGTTAATCTGGAGGCCCGTCAAGGTAAGCTGCCAGGGATTCGAGAAAGATTGAATAGCTAACCGCATTCCGACAGGTCTTGCCGCGATTCCGGGAGCTGATGAAGAATCTTCGAGAAAGAAATGCCACCGGTAAAAAGAGAAGTTCCTCGGCATATCGCTACGGATTTCTCGTTGCAGCTCTCTCTATGTGGAGGAGGTAATGAGGCACAGGAAGGCCGGCCCTCCGCCCAGAACATATCCGGGCCGGGTCCTTGCTACTAAACTTGCGTAATTTCGGGTTCGATTGGAAACAGAAATGGACCAACCGGCCGGAAAAGAAGGACCCGACCTATCGTGGCGTGGTAAAGGTATTGTCTGTGGTGTTACTACAAAGAAAGACCCGGTCATCGAACAGGTTCGACTATCATACTTCCCGAACCAAAGGTTCAATCTTATTCCATTCAATGAAATTTCATTCAATGAAACCGTAGCGCGCGCGAAGAACCGGTTAAACCAACCTACGCGCTAGAAGTATTGCTGGTTAAACCAACGGTGAAACGGTTGAACCGACGCGAAGTTTTGTTGGTTAATTACAACCTGAGCTGAGTGAGGGATCAGATAAACCGACGCGAAGTTGGGTCTCTATAACTTAGCGAAGTCAGGGGCTCTGGATTCTGTTCATGTCCCACGCTTGCCCCCGTTTACTACGTACGGTGACTTCTTTAGGAGCAGGAAGAACCGGAAGCGGGCTCCTCCACTCCTTCTATTCACTATTGCTTTTAGGGCCCGGATCCCGACCAATCCATCAGTACAGTTGTTATCGGAGAGTCAGGGAAACCTGCAATGCCACCACTAGGGTTGCTCCCGGAATTTCCCTTCACTATATCACCAAGTTCGGTTGCACCCGAAGGGCCTTATTTCTGCTCGTTCCCCTTAGAATAGAAAGGGAAACCGGTAGCGAAGGTGAAAAGCGCCGGTAGGGTGAAACGGACCAGAGTGAAACCAGTAGCGAAGGTATTGGACTCCCGGGGCAGTAGCGAAGTGAAGGCCGATCGAATCCGCGAGTGGAAGTGCTAGTACAATCCAGCCTTCCTTGATCACTTATGGATGTAGGGCTGTGTGAAGAAAGGGCTTTTGTTCCCCTTTATCTTCAGCTGGCGGTGTGGTTCGACGAGATAAGAGATCTCCCACTCGGACACTAAGGAGGTGCAGAGCGTCAGATCTTCCATTTCCGCGACTCTCGGCTTGACTGATTGATGATGGAGCGATTCATTCTCCTAAGTCCGGCGGGATAGAACTCAGAGATTCCCGATGTTGGAGTATGCTCTCCCAGGAACAGGAAAAGCACTTTCTCAATGCCTCTTTCTGACCCGGAAAACTACAATAGCAACCAAGGGTACCTGTTAAGGGCAGCTGGGAGGCTGTAGGGAGATGAGCTGGCATTAGACTGACTTTACGATTGAACACCCACGATCGCTTTCTCGGCACATCATCGGTAGGGAAAGGCAGGTCATTGAATCTACTAGCTGGCATCATATGGAATAACCACTTCACGGGACTGAAGGAAGGGAATTCGATTCATTTATTCATTCCATGGAGGCAGGCGGATCTCCCACCACTTTCTTATCCTTGTCTCGGTTCCATACTGAATTCGCCAGGGGATGAGCGACCAACTCCTTGCTAAGTGGGAAATGACTCAAAAAGCTACATTCAACACTGAGGAGAGTTGGGATCCGACCCTAGCTTGCTGCTTCAAAAGAAGGCGCTAGCTTTGTTGTTTTTCAGCAGCTAGCGCCTTCTTTTGAAGCTCCTTCTCATGGTGCATTTATTTGAAAGTTCCTTAATTTCTTCTTTTGATTTCTAACAAAGGAACCCTATACGATGCCATTTGATTGATTCGACGTTCCGTGCTGCTCGCCACTCCCCGAGGCCAAGGACGGGGTCGAACCGTCATTCCAGGATTTGCAGTCCAATACATTTCCATTATGTTACCTAGCCAAACCCGCCACCTCATGTGCCAAAGTCAAACGGTTGTTCTTCCTTCCCCGCTCCCTCTTTTCTACATATGCGGTGGCGGGCGGAGCGCTCTATATGACCGGCGGCGGGTTACCAGAGAAGAGGGGACAACTTATTTCTCCCTTGCCTTGCTCAATCTTCCTTTTCTGATTGAAAGTAGCAAGCCACTCCACTACTGGTACAGAGGCAAGATAGAAGGTTGCTTCTTCTATCTTCTATATGTTCAGGCGAAGAACATCTAGAAGCTAGCTCTTGTCTTGTAAGCAACCATGCCTATCTAATATAATAGAATCTCATTTTGCTTACCAAAGTGGTCTTACTAAAAGAAAGTAAGTAAGCTTACAGTTCCGTTCCAAGTGACATGGCTTTTCACTATTCCTTTCCAGAGAAGGTTGCTCATCCAGTCCAGCGGATCCATTGTTTATGCGGCAGTGCGATGCGAATCGGGCTCGAAAATCTCTCTTTCGCCTCTCCTCCTTGTCTCCATTCTGATTGATTCGCTTCTTCCTTCGCGCGGTTCGCCCCTTGTTGCATTTCGTGATCCTCCGCTGCAGTCTGCGTTTTTCGGATAGCCGGGATCCGACGTTGAAGTCAGATTTCAATGTCAGCTCCAGGTTTTGGGCGGCCCATCTGGTTAGTTCAGCTATCACTGCTGGAAGCCCCAGCGGTTGTTCGGCTGCGTACTCCCCGTCCGCGTATCTCACACTCACCGTATTTCATTTTCCTTTCCTGCATCTTTATGTCTTTCTATCCATAGGTCGGCTTCGTGCAGATAGATGTTCGCCGGGGGAGATTGGTGCTCCTTGAGGTATGCCTTTCCCGGTTGGTTGTTCCCTTCTCTGTCTTTTCCATCCAGTGCCCGCCCTTAACGGACTAAAGGGGTCAGAAAAAATGAGTCTTCGATCTCTCTCTCTTCGCAACGCAATAAAGAAGTCTAACAGTCTCTCTCGGCTCATGCGGTCATTGATTCAGTCAGGGGGGTCTGCGTTCACTATTAAGCCTACGCCCGTCCATTCCTTTCAAGCGCCCTGTCACTCGTTACGCTTAACGACTGAACGGCTTGGGGCTCCGCGCTCTATTCGGTCGGAACCCGATTCGAGAACCTTCTCTCATAGATTCCCTTCACCAAGTCATCGCCAGCAATCTGCTCTTATCCCTTGGTGTCAAAGGGCGAGTTCCTTTCTTGCTTGTCTTGCCCAAAAAGAGATTCTCATTGGAGAAAGACTCTCCCGCGGCAAGGCAGTCCAGCTGCTTTCTTTATCTCGCTTGCCGTTAGTCCGTCTAGCGTCTTTCGGTTGGGGTCCGCCCCGGGGGTTAGACCGCTTGGGTTATATTTGATAGTCTCGAAGGCAGTCAACGTGTCAGCAATTCTTCTCCCATTAGACTTGTAAATCCTTTGCTCTTTTTCCTTCTCTCTTCAAGTTATCTCCCTCTACTTTATTTGACAGGGGCGGAGAATACCACTCTATCAATAACAAGAAAAAAAGTAGCAATTAAGTTGAAAATGGTTTGAGCTTGGAAGCTGCTATCTATCGATAGGCGAGAACAGACTGCTATTGGCTGCTTCGCCTATCTATTCTATGTTGGCCGGCTTGGAGACATCAGAGGAAGACCATCATCTCTATCCGGGTACGATCATAGCTTCATTCATTCGTTGAACCTTAGGGATAACCATTAGCATTGAGATCAATCACCACACCACCTTATCATACATACGACATTACACGACGCGAGAGTGCATGGTCAACACACATCTACAGCGCCTACGTTCCGCTTGCAGCCAATACAACCACAACCGGCACTTGCACGAGATTCAACAACCTGACGCGCTAGCGCGCACTTCCCTTGCCTACACTTGCTCCGTATCTTGCGGGGTAACTTCCTTACACTTGCCTTAACCGACCGTGGGCGGACTAAAGGTGGACATAGTTATGTCTATCAGTGGGTAAGGGTTCTCTTTTCCAGAGGAACTCGCTACTGGCTAGCTAAGGCTAGCTTTAGCAAGATATTCTCCTGTCGTCACTCTATGAAGTCGATATCGTGACTTTACCGACTGGCGAAGCAAGAGGGGAGACAGAGCAAGGGAATGATTATCCACGAAAGCTCAGGCGTCTGGCTAGCTAAGGCTAGCGGTAGCAGGGGTGTTCTCCTTAGTCACTCTATGAAAAGTCGATTTAGTTCCTTTTCCTTATGGCGAAGCAAGGGAGGAACCCGGGAAGGAGGTTTATAAACCAGAGTCGCTCAGGCGTCAGGCTAGCTGAGGCTAGCGTTAGCAAGGTGTTCTCCTGTATTAACTCAAATGAATCGATATCGTTCCTTAGCCTTATGGCGAAGCAAGGTATGAAGCTAGTCTAGTTTCGGGAAGCAAGGAATGGTGCTAGTCTGATTTCGTTATCATATAGTCTCGATCACACGGATGTACGCTCTGTCACCTGGGCCGGTTTCATCGTCACCTTATGATGATCGTGTAAAACGAATTAGGAAGTGTTCCGTGAGAGAGGGCAGATTGCAGCACTCTCTTATGGCAACACTACTCCTAGATGCCAATATCGGATTAGCTAGGCGAGTATGGTGACAGCGATCACTACAGAAAACCGAATACCGCTATCCCTCAGGTAGGCAAGCGTTATAGTGGCAGCGACCACTCTCGGCTACTTAAGCCAAACGCGAACCTAGCTGTGAACATTAAGCGCTTTAGTGCAGATGGGTCCTGCACGTCGATATGCCCTTGCCATGAATCTCTGTCCAGCAAGAAAACGCTATACAAGAAGCATAAGCCCATACAAGAAAGACTTAGTATTAATACTTAGTATTAATACTTAGTATTACTGAGTAATGGTAATGGTAATGGTCTTACTTAGTAATGTAGGGCAGCAAGAAAACGCTATACAGCAAGAAAACGGCTGCGCTAACGCAGCAAGAAAACGGATGCGCTAACGCAGCAAGAAAACGGATGCGCTAACGCAGCAAGAAAACGGCTGCGCTAACGCAGCAAGAAAACGGATGCGCTAACGCTATTACCTGTATTGAGCTTTCGCGGATTACTAAGTAATACTAAGTATTGGCGCTCGTCCGTTGCTTGTTCCGTATTGAGCTTTCGCGGATTACTAAGTAATACTAAGTATTGGCGCCATTACTTAGTAATACTTAGTATTACCTTGCTTGTTCCTGTATTGAGCTTTCGCGGATTACTAAGTAATACTAAGTATTGGCGCTCGTCCGTTGCTTGTTCCCTTCCCTTATAGTGGCTTTCGCGGATTACTAAGTAATACTAAGTATTGGCGCTCGTCCGTTGCTTGTTCCCTTCCCTTATAGTGGCTTTCGCGGATTACTAAGTAATACCATTACCATTACCATTACTCAGTAATACTAAGTATTAATACTAAGTATTAATACTAAGTCTTTATTGGCGCCATTACTTAGTAATACTTAGTATTACCTTGCTTGAGCAAGAAAACGGCTGCGCTAACGCAGCAAGAAAACGGATGCGCTAACGCAGCAAGAAAACGGATGCGCTAACGCAGCAAGAAAACGGATGCGCTAACGCTATTACCTGTATTGAGCTTTCGCGGATTACTAAGTAATACTAAGTATTGGCGCTCGTCCGTTGCTTGTTCCTGTATTGAGCTTTCGCGGATTACTAAGTAATACTAAGTATTGGCGCTCGTCCGTTGCTTGTTCCTGTATTGAGCTTTCGCGGATTACTAAGTAATACTAAGTATTGGCGCTCGTCCGTTGCTTGTTCCCGTATTGAGCTTTCGCGGATTACTAAGTAATACTAAGTATTGGCGCCATTACTTAGTAATACTTAGTATTACCTTGCTTGTTGGCTTTCGCGGATTACTAAGTAAGACCATTACCATTACCATTACTCAGTAATACTAAGTATTAATACTAAGTATTAATACTAAGTCTTTATTGGCGCCCTACATTACTCGGTAATACCATTACCATTACTCAGTAATACTAAGTATTAATACTAAGTCTTTCTTGTATGGGCCTTGCTTGTTGGCTTTCGCGTATTACTAAGTAAGACCATTACCATTACCATTACTCAGTAATACTAAGTATTAATACTAAGTATTAATACTAAGTCTTTATTGGCGCCCTACATTACTAAGTAAGACCATTACCATTACCATTACTCAGTAATACTAAGTATTAATACTAAGTATTAATACTAAGTCTTTCTTGTATGGGCTTATGCTTCTTCCTTATAGTGGCTTTCGCGTATTACTAAGTAAGACCATTACCATTACCATTACTCAGTAATACTAAGTATTAATACTAAGTATTAATACTAAGTCTTTATTGGCGCCATTACTAAGTCTGACTTTGCTTGTTGCCTAGCTTTCTTTATCAAGTCCAACAAAGGGACTGACTCCGCTCGGGCAAAACACCCGGGAATTCCGGAACTTGAGCTACCCTGCAGCCGTCGAAGGAGAAGAAAGATAGAAAGAAGAATATCCGCTGGCTCGCGTGCTTGCTTACTCCGAAAGGGCTTGCTTTCTTGCTCTTGCCTGCCTGGTCACTTGCTTTCTTTCTCATTACGTTGCTAGCTTTAGGCTTTCAACGTGCTTTACTGCGAACAGTGCTTGCTTCTAGCACAAGACTCAAGAAGAAAATCCACGAGTGAGACCGATTGTTGTACTCTAGGCTGAGACGTTTGCCCTTGTTGGCCGAACCGCTTGACTTGCTTTCGAGCTTAGCTATGAGAAAAGCTCCGGCTTGCTTCTGAGAAGGAATAGAATGCAAATCCAATCTGCTTTCAAAGGAAAGAAAATAAACCGCCAAGGATATGTTTTTGAATAAAATCCGCTTGCCTGACTGTGTGCTTGCTTGTTTAGTGCTTTCTCGTTCGGGCAATTCTGTCTCGCGTAGCTCGGACGAATAGGCTTTCTCGCTTTCTTGCGCTTGCTACCGGAGAAGGAAAGCGCCGTCGAAGGAATGTTAGTTACCTATCTGCGGATAGATATTTACGTTGCAGCTTGTGAGCTCGCTTGCATTGAAAAAGATTCTCGATTTGCGTTGCGACAGTGCCACCTGAACTAGTTCCGCACACGTACTCCGACAAAAGCTTCCGAGGAGAAAGCGCTTTTTCCTTTCAAAACGCCTTCAAAATCTCGCAGAGAACGAGCGTAGCGAGACTCAATTGCGAGTTTCTGACCTGACTCGGGAGCTCTTGACTCTAGAAATAAGGTAGTTATTGCTATTGCTTTCTGCTCTGGACGACCGGTTCTAGACTAAATACCTATCCTTTATTACCCTTTACTGCACCCCCTATTAAATTACCTTTTAGCACTCCCTTTAAAATCCTATTACGGACGTTTAAGATACTTACCGGTGAGGGAGGTTATGTTTTCTATTCAATCCGGAGCTTAAGTGGATTGACAAAACAGGGGTTATGAAATTGTATCGGTTGTTGTTCCCGCTGGCAGGCAGGTTCCTCCGGTAATAGCTCTATAACGTCGATGTATCTCTATAACAAAAGAGATATCACATAATGTCGATGTCTCTCTATTACTTACTAATAGAGCTACTGTCTTCACTCTATTACCTCTATGTCTCACTATAACCAAAAAAACACTCGCTCTTACCTATTGCCTGTTTCCTTTCTTGCCTGGATATAATATAGATAGGTAGTTCCTTTTAGTTCTTATGTTAGTTCTAATCTCGCCTGTTCTCTTCCTTCTGACTGACCGGCAGGAATGGTCTTCTTTTTGAATCAAGCGTGCCTGACAGCAAGTTCAGTCTTCGATACCTCTACATTTGCTGCTAACCTCCGCTCTCGCTCTTCTTGGCTCGTTCTCTCCACTCGCGAGAACCCCCTTTGCTTCGCTACTACTTAAAAGCCGATAAAAAAGCTATTCCTATCTATCGAGAAAAAGGCGCTATTCCTATCTATGCGGAGCTATACCTACCTAATACATTTCCATTTAAAGCGAGCTAATACATATCATTTTAAGGCGAGGGTAGTCTTAGAGGATAAGCGGTTAGAGCTCTCTTTCCTCTATTTACTGCTCGAACAGAGGAGAAAGCGCTCTTACCTACACAACTGATTCCGCCATAATATTTGAATCAAGCCTTTTCGCTACCGCTCCCTTCCTTAAAAGCCGAGAAATACTATTCCTATCTATGCCAGCGGGAGCTATCGCTCACTAATACATTTAAAGCGAGGGTATACGAACATAAGCGGGCACTGATCGAGGAGAAGAAAGACTCGAGCATAGCAATAAAAGCTTCGGGCCCATTTACATAAGGTACAATCTCTCGCCTCTCGACTAGAGATGCATGGAACGCACAGCTTCTTCTTCTTCTATAACACCTCGCATCCTGCCCGTAGAAGGATCGCCGGTATACTGGGAATTCACAGCGCATCGGTGTAAAGGGGGTCCCTTTGACGGGAAAACAAACTTAGGTATACGATTATTTAACAAAGGAAAAGAAAAAATGTTCACAATCGGTACGCCCGGCAGGATAACACTGAGAAAAGCAGTCCTCGGGCCCCATCTACACTGCCTCGGCCCTAGCAGCACCCAAATGGGTGGAGAATCATATGGACAAAATCCTACGCCACTTCCTCTGGAGCGGGAGCACTACCCAGAGAAAAAGAAAAAGAAAGAAAATATAAAAATAGCTGGAAAACGGCGTGCCAACCGATTAGCAAGGGAGGACGGACTGGGAATCAGAAGCGGTTAGTCGGCTGCTTCAAATAACATCCCTATGGAACTGCCTCACTTTCACAAAACCCCATGGGCACAAATTGTCAAAGCAAAATACTGCAACAACAAAGATCTAGCGGATCTGCTAATCGGAGAAGAAAATGGGATCCATCTGTCCCATTTGTGAATGCCTCTCAACCTGGAATGTACTTTTATAGCCCTAGGGCGAGGTGATAAGCTCTCTCACTAAATTTGCGGTGAGAGTCCTGTAGAAGAAGACCAAGACCCGTGTCCGGGCGGAGGAAAACATATTGACCCAAATCAAGCAATTGATGATTGAACAGGAACACCTGCGAGGAAGCCCGAGAGATGAGCCTTCGGAGGACTAGAGATTGAATCCCCACCATCATTACCAACCCGCAAGCAAGCATTCGGATGGAGGAATATCATCTGTTAAAGCTGGTCGATCAATCGCAGCGGATTTGGAATCGAATTTCTTTATTCATTCACTTACTCATTTAATGCATTATTCACTGAAGTCATTCATTATCCTTTCAATATCTTTCTTCTCCCCTTCAATCCATCTTTGTCCAGCCAGCTCCAACCCCTCTTTTCGGATCGAAGTGTCTTGGGCGGGAGAATCACTGAGCGAGACTGACAAGGTTATACAATATCTTGCTTGGCTGTTAAGCCAAGGAGAAGGAAGAGACCAGGAGTGGGGAAGGAATCCTCCCTCCCACGAACTAGACCAAGTATGTCGTGAACCATGGAACCCAAAAACGAACACCTAACCAGAAGTTCCTGGGTCCTCGCATGCGGGCGGTAGAGAATGTCACGGCTACGCCCCTGAGTGCAAGAGGGGTTAAGGCAGGGAATTGACACAAGGCAAGGGGAATGCCAAAACAAACTGTTTTCGTGTTGATTCGAGAAGCTTGTAGCGGGCGGGGTGAGGGTGATTCTCTTCTGAATCCCCGAAACGAAATAAGTGAGGGCTTAGTTGAGTTTTCTCCGAGGCTTTCTTCGAGTTGGAAATGAATCAAACGGATGAGGATAAACTCCTTCTCGCTCGCCCAGCCCACTAACCAGCTAATCGAGGCGGTGGAATGATGGAAGGGGAAGGCTTTCAAAGTAGACTGATCCGTTACAGCTTGGAGTTCTTCCCAGGGATGGAGAGTGATGGAAACTCGGCCGGTGAATCGAACGGTCGGTCCTATTTTCTATGACCCCCAAGACGGAGCGGGACGGAGCAAGAAAACGGCTGCAGCAAGAAAACTCCTGCGCAGCAAGAACATTACTAAGTAAGACCATTACCATTACCATTACTCAGTAATACTAAGTATTAATACTAAGTATTAATACTAAGTCTTTATTGGAACAAGTAACTTAATAATGAGCAAGAAAACTTGCAAGAAGCAAGAAAACGGCTGCGCTAACGCAGCAAGAAAACGGATGCGCTAACGCAGCAAGAAAACGGATGCGCTAACGCAGCAAGAAAACGGCTGCGCTAACGCAGCAAGAAAACGGATGCGCTAACGCTATTACCTGTATTGAGCTTTCGCGGATTACTAAGTAATACTAAGTATTGGCGCTCGTCCGTTGCTTGTTCCGTATTGAGCTTTCGCGGATTACTAAGTAATACTAAGTATTGGCGCCATTACTTAGTAATACTTAGTATTACCTTGCTTGTTCCTGTATTGAGCTTTCGCGGATTACTAAGTAATACTAAGTATTGGCGCTCGTCCGTTGCTTGTTCCCTTCCCTTATAGTGGCTTTCGCGGATTACTAAGTAATACTAAGTATTGGCGCTCGTCCGTTGCTTGTTCCCTTCCCTTATAGTGGCTTTCGCGGATTACTAAGTAATACCATTACCATTACCATTACTCAGTAATACTAAGTATTAATACTAAGTATTAATACTAAGTCTTTATTGGCGCCATTACTTAGTAATACTTAGTATTACCTTGCTTGAGCAAGAAAACGGCTGCGCTAACGCAGCAAGAAAACGGATGCGCTAACGCAGCAAGAAAACGGATGCGCTAACGCAGCAAGAAAACGGATGCGCTAACGCTATTACCTGTATTGAGCTTTCGCGGATTACTAAGTAATACTAAGTATTGGCGCTCGTCCGTTGCTTGTTCCTGTATTGAGCTTTCGCGGATTACTAAGTAATACTAAGTATTGGCGCTCGTCCGTTGCTTGTTCCTGTATTGAGCTTTCGCGGATTACTAAGTAATACTAAGTATTGGCGCTCGTCCGTTGCTTGTTCCCGTATTGAGCTTTCGCGGATTACTAAGTAATACTAAGTATTGGCGCCATTACTTAGTAATACTTAGTATTACCTTGCTTGTTGGCTTTCGCGGATTACTAAGTAAGACCATTACCATTACCATTACTCAGTAATACTAAGTATTAATACTAAGTATTAATACTAAGTCTTTATTGGCGCCCTACATTACTCGGTAATACCATTACCATTACTCAGTAATACTAAGTATTAATACTAAGTCTTTCTTGTATGGGCCTTGCTTGTTGGCTTTCGCGTATTACTAAGTAAGACCATTACCATTACCATTACTCAGTAATACTAAGTATTAATACTAAGTATTAATACTAAGTCTTTATTGGCGCCCTACATTACTAAGTAAGACCATTACCATTACCATTACTCAGTAATACTAAGTATTAATACTAAGTATTAATACTAAGTCTTTCTTGTATGGGCTTATGCTTCTTCCTTCCCTTATAGTGGCTTTCGCGGATTACTAAGTAAGACCATTACCATTACCATTACTCAGTAATACTAAGTATTAATACTAAGTATTAATACTAAGTATTTATTGGCGCCATTACTTAGTAATACTTAGTATTACCTTGCTTGTTGGGCTGTGTTCGGTTAACGAAGAGAGGGGAGTGAGACTAAGTTCTTTCTGAAGCACGCACGGATACGGATTCAAAAGGAATCTATTCTCTATATGAGATGCGGGTATACCTAAGACCGAGGATTGATCCGAGATAATTAGACTAGCTTATCTGAGTTGAATGAAGCAGGAATAGTTCCGTTAGGTCTAATCCTGAGGAGTGAGTCTAGTGCTTCGCTTGATGGAAGCACTAGGGGATTTCAATGCCTTAGTTCTTCCCTGCTTTATAGAATGGGAGCTTCGAAGAAAACTAGACTGCGCTCCTGCAATTCAATGATCTCTGTGACTTGGCTGTCAAGATCATGGGTGAGATGGTTCGTGGAGGGCCCCCTTCGTTTGAATTCTTCCACGACGTTCCTATCAACCTTGTCATCCCCCTTGCAGTAGGCTTTAACACTTTATAACACAAAAAAGCAAGAAAAGCTCGAATAAGAAATTCAAGTACCGGGCGGTTCGTTCGGACTTTTTTGGTCCCATTCCGAAGTCTTTTGCTCAACGAGCTTTGCGATAAGAGAGTTCCTATTGACTTGGTGATAAGGCTGAAGGCGCCTTAAGCGAGCCTTCAACTACTGGGCTCGTTCTTAGGCTTTTTTTTCTCTCTCGATCACCACGGTAGTTTACGCGGCAGCCGGGTCGGCTCTTTCAGAGCTGATGTCCTTTTCAGAAGCGAAATCCATTGATTGTCGCCCTGGGATTGAGCAAAGCACTGCTTTCGTTTACACCTATTTTGGTTATAGCCTGGTCATTGTGTGCGATCGTTTAGTCCGGGAGGAGTGAACTACCAGATAGTCCAAGGCGACCTCGTCCTCGCGAAAGACTGAATCTTTTTCTACGATAGTGGGTATATACCAAAGAGGAAGTACCCACAGTCTAGGATGCCTTTTTTTTCCCAAAGGCACACGAAATGTTTGATTCTGGTACGCTCTTGGATGGCTCTGAACGGTAATTGAAGCAAGCAAAGCCCTTTTTTTTCGTATGAAGGGACGGAGGCTAAACTGGTGCCACCTGAAAGGCCAACAAACTCAAAGGCTTCGAAGGTTAAGTCAAGGTTTGCCCTGCCTCTCATGGGCACCCCGCGACCGCACGGCAAATCATTTTCAGTGGGGTGGGTCTAGTTTAAAGTATAGATCCTGGTTCGGGTTGATTCGTTGTATCACTTTATTCATATTCCGATGACAGGCGGTTAACCATAGTGAACCAGATCGATTAGGTACGGTCCGACGTAAGTAAGCGGGGGCAGCCTTTCTCAGCAAAGTGGTCTCATAGCACTTCCCTCGGATTTAGCCAAGGAAGGCGTTGACACACAGTTCATTGATAAATAAACCATGTCACGAGCTAAGCAACTAGTTAGTTCAATCAGGACTGCCCTGCTGCAACCTAGGGATCACCTGGTGAATGGTCTCAGGCAAGCATTAAGAAGTGCTCGTGTATTCCACTCTACCTCGGGAAGATGAGCTTGCCGAGTTTCAACAGCTTCAATGGAAATGTAAGCGAACAAGGGGGGCAGTTGGCTCGTAAGCTCAAATTCTAAAATCATCGATAAGGTGAAAAAAAAGAAAGGCTTTTAAGGCGGGTTGAAGACGCTCTTCGGGTCCCAGGTCATGATACCGAAAAAATGTTTGATTTTATGCCTGAAATTTACATACATCTATCTAAGTAGTGTTCGGGATTCAGATCAGAAGGAATATATTTCCTCTATCTAATAAGGGAGTACTAGGGTTGTCAACCCCTTGGTGATCCTTTTGGTCTTGTTTCCGCTTCTCTAGTAAGGTAATGGAATCGAATTAGGTTAGCTCTTGCTAGCCGGCACCGGTCCTATAATAAGAAAACCTATATTGAATAAGAAAAATTTGGTCTCTACCGGACTGAAAGTCAAGGGGGCCCGCCTCTTGTTCATGGAGTTGGCGGAGTGTACTGTATGTCCGAGAATTAGCGGAAGTTGTGCTTCATCTTTTTTCATTAAAAAGGCTTGCCGAATCTAGTTGTATTTCTCCCTTAGCCTGGATGATATACTTGTGACTGACTGCAAAATGGAATGGGTCGAATTCCACCAAGTCAGATTTTTGCTCATGTGATTCCTCAATAGCATCCTGACGGAGGAAGGAATTCAGATGTTATATCTCTATTCAACAGAGATCATTTTGCAGGCCCATCCCCCTTTCTCTAATAAGGTAAGGTCCTAACTATTTCCTTGTTGCTCTATGGCAGCTTGGCAATCATCAACATAAGGCTGAGTCACGAGATCAAGAATTCTGACTTCATGATCGGTAAGACCATCAAAGTCAAAGTCATTCCTACTATTCAGAACTCCAACCTCCTTCCCTTCTGCTTTCTCATCAGAATCCGGGAAAGATTCCGCCTGAACAGCTACCACTTCCCGCTCTGTCTCTTCTTTCTTCTCAATAGCATATTCTTTTTTCTCTTGGAGGGGAAGGAATAAAAACCATGCACTCATCTGACCCAATTACCTCCTGAGTTCTTATCTTCTTCTCGTTGCCTAGAGTGAGTCTGCTAACTATAACTGACATCATCAAACTCAAATAAAAGAAAACGAGCGAGATAATGTTACAGTTATTGTGTGATCCTCACCTTTGATTCGAAAGACAAGGAATTATTATCGCATTTTTAGCGCTTGTGCTAAGGAAGATTCATCTCTTGGTTTTTCATAGGGTAAATTCAATATTCGTTCACATGTATGGAACGAGGTAACTATTCAGAAATACGATATCTCCGCGACTCGGAGAGCAGCTGCTCCAACAGAAGGGCGAGCCTTTTTAGCTATGATTATACTCGTGATTTTCGCTATATTATGTGCTTGTGATTCTAACCACGACTATCCTTGCAGAATGGGACTCCTTGCGTGGCGGTGAAGAAAGAACGGGCGGCGGTGAAGAAGGGAGCATACGCAGGGAAGAGGGAGCAGAGATTCTTTCTCGAATTTTCTTATATACAATCATTCTTCGCCTGCCCCGCGGCATCGGTTAAGGATCGAGTATGAGTATTCAGTATAGATAGATACCCTGGTAACTGGTGGACAGAAATAGCGACAACTCTTCTTTTGCTTGCGAAGACATCTGGTTGGTTTAGTCCGATAATGGCCAGAGAGCCGCTCGCTGTGATTAACCAATTATTGAAGACTAATCCGTGTCTCCAGCAATAAAAAGATTGAGGATCACTTTTCTTTTTAGGTTTATAGTGTGTCAGTTTCAAACTCTGAGATCTTTGACCACTAACATCCTCCCGCTGACGCGGGAAAAGACTTCGATTATCTCATCCGTTCGGGACGGGACGGAAGCCCCTACTAGATCCACAAAGGCTGGAGCTTAGGACTGAAACCTAGGGATTCTCGTGATTACCATAATGTATGGTATGCTATTAAATCTCGGTGTAGCACCTACGTTCGGCCTTTACTTCTAACCATCTGGTTTCTTTTTCTAGCTGCGCCCCCTTAGTGCGAGGGTTGAAGAAAGGTCTAGTATAAAATGCCCCTATCAAGATAAAGTGGTCAACGCATGCTAATTCAGCAGGTTCGAGACCATCATACAAGGGGATCAAGAAAATAAAACAAGAAGCGCCCCGGGCGACTGACAAGTGAAGAAGTCCCGTTTTGGCATGAATCGATTCCCAGCAGGGGCAATCATCCGAACAACTCCAGATTCTATTGATTCGGACCAGCTGATCTGTTTCATACGAAAATGAAAATCTTCATAAATGGGATAGTTCATCAAGCCACTAATATCTCGGGAGTTTGCTCTCCGATGAAACCCCTTCTGCTTGCTAAGCTCAAGAAAGACGCTTCCCAACTCAACCCACTCTACTCTTAAAAAATAGCTCAAACTTTCTCTTTTAAAATAATGTCCTAGAACTTTGATTAAGTAAACTATTGGATATTCAGCAGCTACATCCTTAGAATGGAGTTCCGGATAACAAACTATGAAGTGCTTCTAAACCGCAACCTAGGGATGGAAAGAAACAACACCTTCTGATCAATGAAAGATCCTTTGAATATTGAGTGAGACCCTATTTCTTATTAATTAATATAATAAATATAAGAAACCCCGTCCGGAATAGAAGAGGGGAGCTATCCTCAAAGAAGAGAGTTGGAGGTTCCTTAGCACAAGCGCTAAGCGATAATAATTCCTTTCCTTAGCTTTCTCTTTCTTAGTATGCTATGCTTTGGAGGGTGACTTTCCTTTGGGCTTTCCCCAGCATGCAACGTGAAAGTCTTCCCTTTATGACTTCCCTTAAGCTTTATGGCTGTCTTCCTCCTTAGCACAAGCGCTAAGCGATAATAAGACCTTCTTTCTTTCTTTTTTTGGTAGTTCTTTCTTTTTTTGGTAGTAGGGCCAAGGAAAGAAAGGATGCGTTCAATCAATCGCTTATTCGACCGGTTGGTTCTTCTCTGTCTGGCAGTGAAGCCATTAGCCTCTGATCCATAGCTCGCCTTTTTTGCCGTCTCCCAGGCTTCTTTCTTCATACCCTTACTTGTCTTGTGGATTCTCCTCCCGCTGCTCAACCAGCTGACCTTACTGATAGCGAGTCGGGTCGATGCGAATCGGTCTCTTTGATGAAGACTTTACCCTCTCTCAGGTAGCAGCCGCAGCAGTCCGAACCCTAAACGAGTAGGTTAAGCCGGGGAAGAATATTAGTAGTTGGGAAAGTCAGCGCTTGGCTTGTTCCTGCGTTTGATCTCTTGTTTAAGATTCATAAAGTAGTCTGTTAATGCCTGCTCTTGCTTGACTGAGTGGTTGGCCCCATGCACTATGCCTGCTGCCTGCTCGTCGAAGTTCAGGGTATATATGGAGAGAAGAGGCGGGTGCTGCCATAATTCCAGAGTGAGTGGCTGAACGTGGTGATCGCTCTTGCCTTCCGATATTTAGAATCTGTTGAATCTTTCTATCTGTCTTTTTAGAATAAGAAAGAATAGACCAAGCAATAGACCAATTCTTTCTATTTGTAAGTAGGTGCTACCGGGTTCCTGCGTCAGTGGGGAATGCGTCTTTTCCTCAAACTCTAGAGAAGGTGTAAAATAAAAGCAGCCCGCCCCCGCTTCGTCAACAAGTGGGCAAGGAGCACTTTTGGCGGGGGATGTTGTGAGACATAGGAGGAATTGCATTGATAGGTGAGCAAGCCCTGCGGATGATGGAATCAGATCGACCCGTAAAAGAAGAAAGAGTCTTCAGGCTCGCAACGAGGCCTCTTCCTGCCTATGCTGCCTTCCTATTAGGCTATGGTATGCCGGTACAGAAATGGGTGCTTTTTCTTGCTACTTCTGCACGTGGTACAACCAGATTGCCTTTATTGTTCACCTCAAGAGCGTAGATCACCCCTCCGAGAGTCAAAGTCTCAAACTGGTTGGTGGAATGCGGGCAATGTATCTTTCCATCCAATAGAAAAAGCAGGCTCGCTCATCTGTTGGCTTTCTTTCTGGGGCATTTCCTTTTATAAGATCAGAGAGGGAATACCGGGAGGGTAACTACCTTAGCGGGTCACTCAAGTGGTTGGTTGGCTGCTCAATTCGGTCTTTCATGTGGAGCAGTGAACGAATACTTAGGCTTAGCGGGTGCTCTTGTCCAATCCCGAATCCTATGCTTGCTGAATTTCCGAAAGGCGGGTTCAAGGCCGGAAGTTGGCTCTACCGACCAATAGGCAGAGGTAGAACGTGCCTAAGGATGCAACTTAAGACAAGCGTGCTTCTGGGCCGGAGTTGTTGGCTGACCCGGACTCCATTCCATCTCTATGCCTCAAATTCATGTTGAGGGAGAAGGAAATGCTTGCTTTGAACGACCGCTTCGTAAAGTCAGTTTCCGCAGTGGAAGTCTGCCTCTCGGATCGGAGTGGGGTTGGCTATTTGGTAGTCTTCTCCTCCCCTTCTGTCAGTAAGAAGGTTGCGCCGAAGCCTCTTTGAAGGCCCTATTACGTAAGGGGACTGGTTGGACCAATTGCTTGCTTCTGTCTCAAATATCACTTGATTGAACTTACCGCCACTCACTCTGGAATTATGGAAGCACCCCCGGGGGATACAGGGAGGGACGGTGAAAGAACCTGTACGGGAAAAAACCTTTAGGAGGGAATGCTAAAGTGGGGGAGGAACAAGCAAGGGCTGAGCGCCAATACTTAGTATTACTTAGTAATCCGCGAAAGCCTAAGTCATTAATCTTAATACTTAGTCTTACTTAGTAATGGCAACAAGCAACGCAATACTTAGTATTACTTAGTAATGCAATACTTAGTATTACTTAGTAATGTAGGGCGCGCTAGCGCGCATTACTAATAGGGCAGCAAGAAAACGAGCAAGAACATTACTAAGTAATACTAAGTATTGCATGACTAAGTAATACTAAGTATTGCTTATGCTTCTTCGTTTTCTTGCTGCGTCTTACCTGCCCTTCCCTTATAGTGGCTTTCGCGCTAGCAACAAGCAAAGCAATACTTAGTATTACTTAGTAATGCTTAATAATGGCGCCAATACTTAGTATTACTTAGTAATACGCGAAAGCCAACAAGCAAGGTAATACTAAGTATTACTAAGTAATGGCGCCAATACTTAGTATTACTTAGTAATCCGCGAAAGCTCAATACGGAACAAGCAACGGACGAGCGCCAATACTTAGTATTACTTAGTAATCCGCGAAAGCTCAATACAGGAACAAGCAACGGACGAGCGCCAATACTTAGTATTACTTAGTAATCCGCGAAAGCTCAATACAGGTAATAGCGTTAGCGCATCCGTTTTCTTGCTGCGTTAGCGCATCCGTTTTCTTGCTGCGTTAGCGCAGCCGTTTTCTTGCTGCGTTAGCGCATACGTTTTCTTGCTCCTTGCTTCTTCGTTTTCTTGCTCTTTGCTTCTTCGTTAGCGCATACGTTTTCTTGCTCGTTTGCTGGGTTGGTCGAGCCAGCTTTCGCTTCCTTGCTTACTCCACTTCCGGCAGCGCCTTATATCGCCCGAAATGCCCTGGGAGGGGGCCCCATAATTTCTTGATAAACATCCCAAACCTTTCTTTCTTTCTCAATTCATTGAGAAAAGCGAGGTTGATTTCTCAATTCAACATTGATGGGCACCCAACCACGACACTCAAGGGACCTTCCTAAGGAACGTATTCGAAGGGAGACTATTCCAATACAAACTCCTATCGGATGACTTCTATCGAAATAACGACTCTCATATCAACTCCTATTGATTCGACTACCATTAAAAAAAAAAGCACCTTTCCCTGACGAGTGGAGCCTCGCGAAACGAGTCACCACCGACTATCAATAAAGGAATTCTTCTTATTGAGGAACGGGGGACTATTCCAATCGAAACTCCTATCTGGTTCACAGATATAGGTCAGAAGCGTGAGCCGTCTAAAGAAAGGCGTATATTCGAGTATTAGATACCGGGGCGTATAGAGGAGTATGAAAGGCACACCTTAGAGGCTTTTATTCTGGTTTTTTAGGCGTTAGAGGCCCTATTCCTCTCCTCAGGGGTAGGGTTCAGCTCTTCCCAATGGATTGATCAATGAAACACCCTTCTTACCCCCACCCAACCCACTGGCTCAGGAGAATAATCTGAAGTGACCACCTGAAGCAGAGGTGCCATCCCCTTCTTCGAGATGCAAAGGTGACCAGCTTTAGCCATAGGAACTCCTTCTCTTGGGTCTATCCCGTATTCTCTATGATTCTCTCTCCCGGATGTAAACGAGCAAGGTTCAGGCACCGGGCGGGAGTAGGTAGTCATTGGTGGGCCAAATCTCAGGGAAAACGTACCAATCTATTCTCCTCTATCCGGGGCAATCACTACGAACATGCGCTAACCTCTTCTACCTACTCGATCGACCGCTTCTTCGGGCGACGGGGAGGTCCATCCATAATATCTGCAGGTCTGCTCGGAGCGTAACCATACTTGGAGGTTTCATACCCGGACGGAGGGAGGAGTTAAGCATACGCTACCAGGAAAGCCCTAAGGTCTATCCCCGAATCGATACCTTAGAACATGGATGAGGGAGAAGGGAGCAGTGTACGTGGATCATTCTAGAATCGAAGAGGGATACAATTGTTGAGTGACTTGACTAAGGAATGGGTTATGGAACGATACAGATGACTTTCTTCCAACATATACGCGGTTGGGCAACCCTCCATTGCTGCGGCTGGCCATTCCCTGTTAGCTGTTTCAGCAACCATCTTTTTCTCCCTAAACCAAAGACTGACTATCCCCTCCCGGAGGGAGATAGAAAGAACCCACCCAATCCATACTTGACTTTGTATGAGAATGAAGTTGGGAGAAAGGCGACTGAAGTGATCCTTCGACATTATTGAAGGGAGGGGGCTCGACCTGAAGCCTTGAAATAGAGTCCCATCCGCCTCCCCGGCTCCACGCGTCGACCTCCCATTGGGAGAAGCAGAAATGGATGAATGAGCGATCCGGCTTCTAGCCCTTCCATGATTGATTTGTCTGAAAACCCCGACCTCGGTAGAAAACGAACGGCTAACCCCTCTCATCTCCGTAATAACAACTGGATGTGAGGAGCTGCTTTAGACAAACTCCCTCAGGGTCGAAAAGCGCCTGGCGGCGCGAGGTTGATGAGCAGGGAGGGCATTTCTTCTAGTTGGCCAAGCGGCCCCGTCTTCCCTAGCCAGGGATTAGTCATTCAAGGATCAGTTGATGCGCCGGGATGAAAGACAGTTCTTCGGTGCTGCTCCAGGACGAACAGTAGAGGCACATGGAGGTATTGGCTCTCACTATCGATCGGATGGAAGGAACCGCGGCGCCGAGAATGAAAGGCGCTTTCTTTCGACTAGCGAGTTTACATACGGAGGTCCTAAGTTGATCATTGCTCGGCGAAGTCTGATTTGAGCCCCGGTCAAACTGATCCCTCCGGCAGGGGGTGGTTTCGTATTAGCCATGTTTCGATCGCACGTATCTGTCGTTGCCGATGAACCGATCACCAAGAGAAAGTCTCTCTCTTAAGGTGAAGCGCGTTTCAGCCATCTCCAACTCTCTCCGAAAGGCTTGGGAGGTGGCAACGGAATATGTTGGAATTGCTTCTTCCCCCACCACGGATGAAACCGTGAGAAACTGAACGGAAGGAAGCGAATTCTGTGACTCATTTATCACCGCGTCTACATCTATCCCCATGGATTGAGGGGTATGATCCTCATTCTCCCGGAGGGTAACTGGACCGAAGAAGCAAGAAGGACTTCTTGTCTTGACGGCTCAATGCCGGATCCGGAGGAACGGGAAGTTGTCTAAAGCAGCTCCTCCATTGCATAGACTCGACCTACGACGCTTGAAAGAGAACCGGTGTAGATAGAGGAACCGGTTGCTTCTCCCCACTTCCGATCCCTCGAGTGAATCCATATAGATAATCAATATAGGGGCCACGAAATCCCATCCGAATGCTCTCGGCGGATTTCTGTCGGGACATCTGAAGTCAAGGCCTCCCCAGCCAACCCCCTGAAAGAACTAGTGAAGCGATCAGTATCCCTTCCTCCGCTCCTCCCCTTACCGATGTGGAATTGATAAAGAAATGCTTGATTGCAATGTCAGAGGGTTGAGCTTTGAATTCATGGCATGAACAAGGGCGGCGGGGCCGGGAAATCCATGTTTGATAAGGAATTTCATGTATGAAATCCATATTTCCTCGGGGGGCCGGCCCGGGAAAAGTTATCGAGGGTTATTCTAAACCCATTGTCGTCCACGGTTTCCTTGTCGACGCGAAGGGACGAGCAGCCCGCAAAGTCTGAAGCTCTGAGGGCTCGAAGTCGATGGGTTCGTTTTCGTCTTCAATAACTTGGAATCATCAGGAGGGATTGGTGAAGACGGATTGAAATAGACTATACTGGTTGATGAGTATTTCAACAACCCCTTTTCCAAGAGTCTTCTCAATGAAACTATTCATTGAATCGCGGAACGGAAGAAGTCTCTCTTTTTCAGTTGTTTAATAGTATAGTGGAGTGGATTCGAAAGCTTTCAGTAGAAGTCTGACTTACACGGGGGCCCCATATACAGATCGAATTGAGTAGTAGTATCAACTACATATACGTAATATCATTGAACGAGCAACCAGAGCACATCTGTCTCTCCGTGCCAATCATTCCATCCATTCGTCAATCCCAATCCCGATCTCCGGAGCGGAGCAGAAGAACCGAGTGAGGCAGCTTGAAATGGGGGCATCAGCAGGAGTAGAAGAATCTGATCTAGCACATCGGCTGGGGGGAATGAAAGAATTCGGTTATCAATTCCTATGCTTGCAAGCTACCTATTCTTCGTCACCAACCATTTCCGGTGACTCAAGCATAGCATCTCTCCCCAAGCCCTTGTCATTTCCAGGATCGGCAGTTCCATCCCCTCCGTCAAGTTCTGCTTCGTATCCCATCGATACCTCAGGCAGGCATAGGAGACTAATCGATTAGCCCAATCATCGGAGCCTTGGAATGGGAGCGTAGCTGGGTCGGATTACTCCTCTCTCTCCCTGTATATATAACGCATGCAGTAATTATTTAACACTCGGATCAGTACCTTCTTGAATGGGTGGAAGCTGGCGGCAGGGCTTGCTTAACCGGATACACGGAATTGGGATCTCTCTCGCATGCAAATAAGTCATCGGGAAACCCTCGAAACTTCGATTATCGTTGGTAGGAGCGGCGGGATGATGATGAGTATATATATATACTCATCATCATTTATGAGACCAAAAAGCAGAAATATTTCATAAAAGAAGAAATATTTCTTCTTTTATACGTTGGGTTTCTTTAATTCGTTTATTATTTTATTATATGAGACCAAAAAGAAGAAATGGCAAGATAAATTGTATAAAGATAGAGGAAATAACGATGTGGAAAACAAGACAAGGATTGTCTACAATGACACTGTACAACAATTGAAAGGGATGTAGCGCAGCTTGGTAGCGCCTTTGTTTTGGGTACAAAATGTCACGGGTTCAAATCCTGTCATCCCTACCTATTACTTCTCCTATGGGCAGTAAGAGGGATCAATTAAAATCGATGAAAATTGGACATAATAGTTTATTGTATAATGCTATTATATGCATGCAAGATGTATTGGGGTGGGGTACAAAAAAACAAAGAACCCCTTATTCTTTCTTTTCGGTCATATCTACTGTCATAAGAAAGCGCTCTTAGTTCAGTTCGGTAGAACGTGGGTCTCCAAAACCCAATGTCGTAGGTTCAAATCC